CGAACCCCGGTTAGATTCAGGCATGATACGCTTTTTCTTTATTGGGATAACCCAAGTACTCTCTTGCGGATCCATGAAACAACTCTCAGAAATCTTTTTCCCTTTTGGAAGATACAGGAGCGAAACAATCAACCTATTTCTATTGGAAGACCAAAAAGATTCTTCCAATGTCTCCTTTCTGGGTCCAATGGAATTCATAGGTATAGGAAGAAGCCCCATCAAATAGAGATTTTTTCTTTCGACCATCTTTCGATTGTTAATACGAGATAGAAGGACCACTACTACAAGCAGTACTAAACCTTTGATCGTGAAATATCGATTGCTTGTTGCACCCTGTGAATCACGTGAAAGTAGGATACTCCAAATTCGGGGGTCAAAGAGTTTCATAAAACGTTCTTGGTGGAAAAAAATGTGAGTGAAAGATCCCACTGAATCGAATTTGATCCATGAATCTAAGAAATAGTGAGAATTCTTGATCTCTCTCAATATCTCTCTCAATTCGAATATCCAGGATTTGAATTGATGTCGTTTCATTGATTCCTCCTAAAGATTTCATTTCAATTGGAATTTGGTTATTCACGATGTACGATGATCCCTGTTAAGCATCCATGGCTGAATGGTTAAAGCGCCCAACTCATAATTGGCAAATTCGTAGGTTCAATTCCTGCTGGATGCACGCCAATGGGAACATTCAATAAGTCTATTGGAATTGACTCTGTATCAATGGAATCTCATCATCCATACATAGCGAATTGGTATGGTATATTCATACCATAACATATGAACAGTAAGAACTAGAATTCTTATCGATACTGGAACTCATAGGGAAGAAAATGGATTTATGGATGGAATCAAATATGCAGTATTTACAGAAAAAAGTATTCGGTTATTGGGGAACAATCAATATACTTCTAATGTCGAATCAGGATCAACTAGGACAGAAATAAAGCATTGGGTCGAACTCTTCTTTGGTGTCAAGGTAATAGCTATGAATAGTCATCGACTCCCGGGAAAGGGTAGAAGGATGGGACCTATTATGGGACATACAATGCATTACAGACGTATGATCATTACGCTTCAACCGGGTTATTCTATTCCACCTCTTATAGAGAAAAGAACTTAAAGCAAAAGACTTAATAACACGGCAATACATTTATACAAAACTTCTACCTCGAGCACACGCAATGGAGCCGTAGACAGTCAAGTGAAATCCAATCCACGAAATAATTTGATCTATGGACAGCATCGTTGTGGTAAAGGTCGTAATGCCAGAGGGATCATTACCGCAGGGCATAGAGGGGGAGGTCATAAGCGTCTATACCGTAAAATCGACTTTCGACGGAATGAAAAAGAGATATCTGGTAGAATCGTAACCATAGAATATGACCCTAATCGAAATGCATACATTTGTCTCATACACTATGGGGATGGTGAGAAGAGATATATTTTACATCCCAGAGGGGCTATAATTGGAGATACCATTGTTTCTGGTACAGAAGTTCCTATATCAATGGGAAATGCCCTACCTTTGAGTGCGGTTTGAACTATTGATTTACGTAATTGGAAGTAACCAATTAGGTTTACGACGAAACCTAGAAATCGATCACTGATCCAATTGGAGTACCTCTACGGGATAGACCTCAACAGAAAACTGTTGAGTAACGGCAGCAAGTGATTGAGTTCAGTAGTTCCTCATAGAAAATTATTGACTCTAGAGATATGGTAATATGGAGAAGACAAAATTGTTTGAAGCGCGCACAGAACCGGAAGCGCCCCTTGTTTCAAAGAGAGGAGGACGGGTTATTCACATTTCATTTGATGGTCAGAGGCGAATTGAAAGTTAAGCAGTGGTAATTAGAAAGACCCTCCGGGGAAAAATAGAGATGTCTCCTACGTTACCCGTAATATGTGGAAGTATCGACGTAATTTCATAGAGTCATCCGGTCTGAATGCTACATGAAGAACATAAGCCAGATGACGGAACGGGGAGACCTAGGATGTAGAAGATCATAACATGAGTGATTCGGCAGATTTGGATTCCTATATATCCACTCACGTGGTACTTCATCATACGATTCATATAAGATCCATCTGTCTAGATATCATCATATACATCTAGAAAGCCGTATGCTTTGGAAGAAGCTTGTACAGTTTGGGAAGGGGTTTTGATTGATAAAAAAGAAGAATCTACTTCAACCGATATGCCCTTAGGCACGGCCATACATAACATAGAAATCACACTTGGAAAAGGTGGACAATTAGCTAGAGCAGCAGGCGCTGTAGCGAAACTGATTGCAAAAGAGGGTAAATCGGCCACATTAAGATTACCATCTGGGGAGGTCCGTTTGATATCCAAAAACTGCTTAGCAACAGTCGGACAAGTGGGTAATGTTGGGGTGAACCAAAAAAGTTTGGGTAGAGCCGGATCTAAGTGTTGGCTAGGTAAGCGTCCTGTAGTAAGAGGAGTAGTTATGAACCCTGTAGACCATCCCCATGGGGGCGGTGAAGGGAGAGCCCCAATTGGTAGAAAAAAACCCACAACCCCTTGGGGTTATCCTGCGCTTGGAAGAAGAAGCAGGAAAAGGAACAAATATAGTGATAGTTTTATTCTTCGTCGCCGTAAATAGGAACATTGAAAATCGAATCTTTGGAATTGGAAAGAATGTGATGGGCGAACGACGGGAATTGAACCCGCGCATGGTGGATTCACAATCCACTGCCTTGATCCACTTGGCTACATCCGCCCCTTCCCTTATCTAGCTAAAGGATTTTCTCTTTTTTCCATTCATCATTAGACTTCAGATTAAGATCGAGATATTGGACATAGAATGCCAATTTAAAAAATGTAAAAAAAGGAGTAATCAGCCGTGACACGTTCACTAAAAAAAAATCCTTTTGTAGCTAATCATTTATTGGGAAGAATTGAAAAACTCAACAGGAGGGAGGAGAAAGAAATCATAGTGACTTGGTCTCGGGCATCTACCATTATACCCACAATGATTGGCCATACAATCGCTATTCATAATGGAAAGGAACATTTACCTATTTATATCACAGATCGTATGGTCGGTCACAAATTGGGAGAATTCGCACCTACTCTAACTTTCGTGAGACACGCGAGAAACGATAATAAATCTCGTCGTTAGTCGTTCTACTAAGTATTCATATGAAAAGAAAAGCCTTATCTTAAGAGTTTTTAGACTTCAGAGTCTTTCTCTTTTATCTTATAGTAAGAGTATAGGTATATTTCTTTTCTTTTTAGAGTAGTTAGAGTAGACTAATAAGACTTAGACTTTTCTGACTTATCTTATACTATACTTCACCTAGGCACTTATCATTCATTGGCGGGGGAAAACTTTTATGATAAAGAACGAAAATAGAGAAGCAAAAG